TCCGGTGTTGAGGGAATTGCACGGATAGAGATTCAAAAAAGAATTGATCTAATTCAAGTTATAATCTATATAGGGTTCCCAAAATTATTACTAGAAAATAGACCGCGAAGAATTGAAGAATTACAGATGAATGTACAAAAAGAACTTAATTGTGTGAATCGAAAAATAAACATTGCTATTACACGAATTACAAATCCTTATGGACACCCCAATATTCTTGCCGAATTTATAGCCGGACAATTAAAAAATCGAGTTTCTTTTCGAAAAGCAATGAAAAAAGCTATTGAATTAACGGAGCAGGCCGATACAAAAGGAATTCAAGTACAAATTGCAGGGCGTCTTGACGGAAAAGAAATTGCGCGCGCCGAATGGATCAGAGAAGGTAGAGTTCCTCTACAAACCATTGGAGCTAAAATTGATTATTGTTCCTATACGGTTCGAACTATATACGGGGTATTGGGAATCAAAATTTGGATATTTGTAGACGAAAAAAAATAAGAGTTTACGGGTCTTTAGAGCCCCCCCATTAATGGAAATAAACCAAACAAAGAACGAGCTCTTTTTATCTTCAATCAAAACAAAAATGAGAAATTCCGCAATTCTATAGGGTTGAATAAAAATTCGATTGATTTTTTTTTTTTTATTTTTATATAATTGCTATGCTTAGTGTGCGACTCGTTGGTTTTTTTTAGGGCTAGGATTCCAAAAAATGGACCGTCCTGTAGTATGAACTAATAACTCTAGCACTAATAACCAACTCATTGCTTCGTATTATCTGAATCCAAAGAACCAGTCAAGATATAATATAGTGGTCATATCGTTGTAGCAACTGAAATTTGCATAACATAAAAACCCAATCTGATTGTAGGTTGTGAAGTTCGAAGTTGTGAAAGAAAATCGAAAAGCATGCGGATAAATGGAAGGATGAGAGAAAGAGAGAAAGAAAATATCAATGATATAAGATTCCAATATGTAAGGTCTGTAAGTCATCTCATAAAAAACAGTGTAATATAGCATCAATACTGATTCATCCCTAACTAGATGAATCCGCTCATGGAACAAAAAAAATCAAGAGCCCCGAGCCAATAAAAACTGAGAAAATTGACTTAAGAAAAAATTTCATTAAGGGCTCCGTTGGAGAATTCAGACCTAACCATTAATCGAGAAGCAATGGGAACGACGGAACCCGTGAATAAAGAAAAAGAAGATTCTATTGGAAATGAATCTTAATGATTTATTGGGTGGGATGGCGAAACGAACCCAGGAACTAAACTATTCTTTTATTCGTAGAGGTCATGAACTAACCCTACAACTGAAATAGATATTGAAAGAGTAAATATTCGCCCGCGAAAGGTTTATTTTTTGATTTTATTGGATTGATTCATTTTGATCGATCCGATATGGTAAAGGGCAAAACAAAATAAAGATTTGTTATAACGATAAAAAAAAAAAAGACATTGAGATTATCTATAAATAGAACATAAATGTTTCAATTCTATATCTAAACATGATATACAAATTTAGAATAGATTAATTAGATGAACTTTCAAAAAATCCTATGCTTCAGTATATTATTCATTAAATTCCCCTATATCTTGATAAAATCGTTTTTAGTCCTTTCATTCGCGAGGAGCTGGATGAGAAGAAACTCTCATGTCCAGTTCTGTAGTAGAGATGGCATTGAGAAAGAACCATCAATTATAACATGAAAAGAACAAGATTCCGTAAACAACATAGAGGAAGAATGAAAGGGATATCTTATCGAGGTAATCATATTTGTTTCGGCAGATATGCTCTTCAAGCACTTGAACCCGCTTGGATCACATCTAGACAAATCGAAGCGGGGCGCCGCGCAATGACACGAAATGTACGGCGCGGTGGAAAAATATGGGTACGTATCTTTCCAGACAAACCAGTTACACTAAGACCCACGGAAACCCGTATGGGGTCCGGTAAAGGATCCCCCGAATATTGGGTAGCCGTCGTTAAACCGGGTAGAATACTTTATGAAATGAGTGGAGTAGCTGAAAATATAGCTCGAAAGGCTATTTCAATAGCGGCGTCCAAAATGCCTATAAGAACTCAATTCATTATTTCGGGATAGGAATGTCGAAACAAAGGAAATAAATCTTGGGTATAAAAAATGCGGGTCTTCCCTTTTTTTTTTTTTTTTTCTTTTTTTTTTTACTTTTTACTTCGTCCTTTCAGTGCTTTACTTTAAATTAAACATTAAAAAAACGGACTCAAAAAACGATATGATTCAACCTCAAACCCATTTGAATGTAGCAGACAATAGCGGTGCCCGAGAATTGATGTGTATTCGAATCATAGGAGCCAGTAATCGTAGATATGCTCATATTGGTGACGTTATTGTTGCTGTGATCAAGGAAGCAGTACCCAATACGCCTCTAGAAAGATCAGAAGTGATCAGAGCTGTAATTGTACGTACTTGTAAAGAACTCAGACGTGATAACGGTATGATAATACGGTACGATGACAATGCTGCAGTTGTCATTGATCACGAAGGAAATCCAAAGGGAACTCGAGTTTTTGGTGCGATCGCCCGGGAATTGAGACAGTTGAATTTTACTAAAATAGTTTCATTAGCACCTGAAGTATTATAAGAGGGGACCGCGATATAGTGATAGTATGAAAGAAAATAAAATAGATAAATCAAAATTTAGTAGAGTATGTCTCACGCATATACTTTTAATAATTTTCATAAAAAAAAGAACATGTTGATTATATCAAAATTTGGAAGCAACAAAATTTTCAGTTTATCATGGGCAAGGACACTATTGCTGACATAATAACTTCTATACGAAATGCTGACATGAATAGAAAGGGAACGGTTCGAATAGCATCTACTAACATCACCGAAAACGTTGTTAAAATCCTTTTGCGAGAGGGTTTTATCGAAAACGCAAGGAAACTCGTGGAAAACAAAAAAGAGTTTTTGGTTTTAACCCTACGACATCGAAGGAATAGGAAAGGGCCGTATAGACCCATTTTAAATTTAAAACGAATCAGTCGACCCGGTCTACGAATCTATTTTAACTATCGACGAATTCCTAGAATTTTAGATGGGATGGGGATTGTAATTCTCTCTACTTCTCGGGGTATAATGACAGACCGAGCGGCTCGACTGGAAAGAATCGGTGGAGAAATTTTGTGTTATATATGGTAATTATTCTGCTATCCGAATTGTATTTGGAGCTTACTTTTATGTTGTGAGAAAAAAAAAAAGGGGAGGATTCCTCGAGGTTTAATTACCGAATAACTTACCAAAGGTATGCTCCGGGTTCTTTTAGATAGTTTAGAGAGCGAAGTAAGATTCTAGATTATGTTTCAGGAGGGATGCGACCCGTTTTTCTACATCTACTCCCGGTGGCTAGAGGCAAAATTGAAGGAAGTCGTTATGATTCAGATTCAACTGGAGGATATAATAATAATATATAGACTACACAAAAGGATTTGAGTGATTAGGTGATTTTTCAACATTCCTTTCAGGGGGATACAAATCGCGGTTCAAAAATTTCAAGAAACTTATTTTCTTCCAACTTCCAATAAGTAGATTCGAAATTCATTTAAGGAATAACAATTATGAAAATAAGGGCTTCAGTTCGTAAAATTTGTGAAAAATGTCGACTGATCCGCAGGAGGGGACGGATTATAGTAATTTGTTCCAACCCGAGACATAAACAAAGACAAGGATAATCTTTCGAAAAGTTTAGAAAGTAACCGATGAACAAATCAACATAAAAGATCGGTTTTGACATGAAATGGATATATCCATATATCTCTGACTTATATTTATGAAATGATCAAATATGGCAAAATCTCCACCACGAAGTGGTTCACGTAGGCCGGGACGGATCGGTTCACGTAAAAGTGGACGTCGAATACCAAAGGGCGTTATTCATGTTCAAGCAAGTTTCAACAACACCATTGTGACTGTTACAGATGTCCGGGGTCGGGTAATTTCTTGGTCCTCGGCCGGTACTTGTGGATTCAGGGGTACAAGAAGAGGTACGCCTTTTGCTGCTCAAACCGCAGCAGGAAATGCTATTCGAGCAGTAGCGGATCAAGGTATGCAACGAGCAGAAGTCATGATAAAGGGTCCTGGTCTCGGAAGAGATGCGGCATTACGAGCTATTCGTAGAAGCGGTATCCTTTTAAATTTCGTACGGGATGTAACCCCTATGCCACACAATGGTTGCAGACCCCCTAAAAAAAGACGGGTGTAGAAATAAACATTGAAGAGATTTCAAGAGAAATAAATGACTCAATGATCTGACAAATAATATTACTATGGTTCGAGAGAAAGTAAAAGTATCTACTCGGACACTGCAGTGGAAGTGTGTTGAATCAAGAGCAGACAGTAAGCGTCTTTATTATGGGCGCTTTATTTTGTCTCCACTTATGAAAGGTCAAGCCGACACAATAGGCATTGCGATGCGAAGAGTTTTGCTTGGAGAAATAGAAGGAACATGTATTACACGCGCAAAATCTGAGAAAATCCCACACGAATATTCTACCATAGTGGGTATTCAAGAATCGGTACATGAAATTTTAATGAATTTGAAAGATATTGTATTGAGAAGTAATCTTTATGGAACTTGTGACGCGCTTATTTGTGTCAAAGGCCCGGGATATGTAACTGCTCAAGACATCCTCTTGCCGCCTTCTGTGGAAATCGTTGATAATACGCAGCACATAGCTAGCCTAACAGAACCAATTGATTTGTCTATTGGATTACAAATCGAGAGGAGTCGAGGATATAATATAAAAACGCCAAATACCTTTCAAGACGGAAATTGTTATCCTATCGATGCTGTATTCATGCCTGTTCGAAATGCGAATCATAGTATTCAGTCTTATGGGAATGGCAATGAAAAACAAGAGATCCTTTTTCTAGAAATATGGACAAACGGAAGTTTAACTCCTAAAGAAGCACTTCGTGAAGCCTCCCGGAGTTTGATTGATTTATTTATTCCCTT